CACCATTATACCCACAATGATTGGCCATACTATCGCTATCCATAATGGAAGGGAACACTTACCCGTTTATATAATCGATCTTATGGTCGGACATAAATTGGGAGAATTTTCACCTACTATAAATTTTCGAGGGCATGCGAAAAATGATAATAGATCTCGTCGTTAATTAAATGAATTAAAAAAAACGAATATCGATTTTTTTTTAGTGAGAGGTAAACCTTATGATAAAGAAGAGAAAGAAGAAATCATATACTTCCGTATATGCTTTAGGACAATATATATCTATGTCTGCCCACAAAGCACGGAGAGTAATTGATCAAATCCGTGGACGTTCCTACGACGAAGCACTTATGATATTAGAACTTATGCCTTATCGAGGATGTTATCCTATTTTTAAATTGGTTTATTCTGCAGCAGCAAATGCTAGTCACAATAAAGGTTTCAAAGAAACCAATTTAGTCATTAGTAAAGCTGAAGTGAACCAAGGAAATACAGTGAAAAAATTAAAACCTCGTGCCCGAGGACGGAGTTACCCCATAAAAAGATCCACTTGTCATATAACTATCGTATTGGAAGATATATCCTTCTATCAACAAAATGACGAATATTTAATGTATTTAAAAAAACCTGGATGTAGCAATGAAAACAGAAATCTAACATGTTATGATACATATAGTAGTGGAGGCCTATGGGACAAAAAATAAATCCACTTGGTTTCAGACTTGGTACAACCCAAAGTCATCATTCTCTTTGGTTTGCACAACCAAAAAAGTATTCTGAAGGTTTAGAAGAAGATAAAAAAATACGAGACTGTATTAAAAATTATGTCCAAAAAAATATAAGAATATCCTCTGGTATGGAGGGAATTGCACGTATCGAAATTCAAAAAAGAATCGACCTCATCCAGATCATAATCTATATGGGATTTCCTAAATTATTAATTGAAGATAAACCCCGAAGAGTCGAAGAATTACAGATGAATGTTCAAAAAGAACTTAATTGTGTCAATAAAAAACTCAACATTGCTATTACCAGAATTTCCAATCCGTATGGGGATCCTAATATTCTTGCAGAATTTATAGCTGGACAATTAAAAAATCGCGTTTCTTTTCGAAAAGCAATGAAAAAAGCTATTGAATTAACTGAACAGGCGAATACAAAAGGAATTCAAGTACAAATTGCAGGACGTATCGACGGAAAAGAAATTGCACGTGTTGAATGGATCAGAGAAGGCAGAGTTCCTTTACAAACAATTGAAGCTAAAATTGATTATTGTTCCTATACAGTTCGAACTATTTATGGAGTCTTAGGAATAAAAATTTGGATATTCGTAGACGAAGCATAAAAAAACGTTATTTTTCTTTACATTTTATCCAACGCTAAAAAACTAAAACTATGTAATATAACACTATACAGACAGAAATAAAAAAAAATTGTAGTCTTCTTTTTTGTGTTTACGAATAAAATCAGCAATTCTATAAGGTTGAATAAAAATTTCCATCAAAACTCCTTTGATATAATTGCTATGCTTAGTGTGTGACTCGTTGGTTTAGGATTCCATTAGATTAAGATAAAAAAAAAAAAAGAAAAAAGACCTTACCTAATAACAGCAACTAATAACTATAGCATTAATAAATAACCTAAGCAACTCATTGCTTCGCATTATCTGGATCCAAAAAAATCAGTCAAGATATGATAGACTGATCATATCATTGTAGCAACTGAATAAAAAAAAAAAAAGAATAAAGAAATATTATTAGTAAGTTATGAAAGGTAATCGAAAAGTATGCAGATAAATGGAAGGATGAAAGAAAGAGAGAAAAAATTGACTATTAATGATATATGATTCCAATTTGGAAAGTCTATGAGGTCACTGTAAGAAAAGCAATGTAATAAAGCATCAATACAGATTCATTCATAATAATTAGATAAATCTGTTCCGAAAACCAAAAATTAAGAGCCTTGAGCCAATAAAAACTGAGAAAATTGACTCAAAAACAAATTTAAAAATGAAATTCAAAATTTCATGTAAGAGCTCCATTGTAGAATTCGGGCCTAATGATTAATCAAGAAGCGATGGGAACGACGGAACCCATGAATATAGAGGATTCTCTTGAAAAACAAATCTTAGTAATTCATTGGACAGGATGGCGGAATAAACCAGAAACTTTATTATCTATTCTGATTTTTATTCTGAGACCTCATGGGATAAACATCAAACTTAAATAGATATTGAAAGAGTAAATATTCGTCAGCGAAATTTTTTTATTTGAAAAAAAAAGTAATAAAATAAAAAAAAAATTAACAAGATAAAAGAAAATAAGGATTTGTTAGAATATTCTAACTCTAACAAAAACGACATTCGAGATGATGATATTACGTTATTTTTAAATAAATAGAATTCATCTTGGATTCCATTCCGAAAAAGACATACAAAAATTTAGAAGAGATCGGATGAAATTTCAAAAAATACCATGATTAATAGAATTAATCATTAACTACATCTATATCTTAAATACAAGCTTTTTTAGTCCTTTTATTCGCGAGGAGCTGGATGAGAAGAAACTCTCACGTTCAGTTCTGTAGTAGAGATGGAATTTCTAATTAAAAAAAAAACCATCAACTATAACCCAAAAAGAACCAGATTTCGTAAACAACATCGAGGAAGACTAAAAGGAATATCTTCTCGTGGTAATCGTATTTGTTTTGGTAGATATGCTCTTCAAACACTTGAACCCGCTTGGATCACATCTAGACAAATAGAAGCAGGGCGGCGAGCAATGACACGAAATGTACGACGTGGTGGAAAAATTTGGGTACGTATATTTCCAGACAAACCAGTTACAGTAAGACCTGCGGAAACGCGTATGGGTTCTGGGAAAGGATCCCCGGAGTATTGGGTAGCTGTGGTTAAACCAGGTAAAATCCTTTATGAAATGGGTGGTGTACCCGAAAATATAGCCAGAAAAGCTATTTCAATAGCGGCATCAAAAATGCCTATAAAAACCCAATTCATTATTTCTGAATTAGGAATATAGAATGAAAAAGCTAAATAACATTTAAGGATAAAAAGATTAGCAGTTTTCTTTTTTTGACAAATAATATTTTTTTACTTAGTCCTTTGCATTAAAAGAAGAGATAAAAAAAATGATATGATTCAACCACAAACCTATTTGAATGTAGCAGACAACAGCGGGGCTCGAGAATTGATGTGTATTCGAATAATAGGAGCTAGTAATCGCCGATATGCTCATATTGGTGACGTTATTGTTGCTGTAATCAAGGAAGCAATACCAAATACTCCTCTAGAAAGATCAGAAGTGATCAGAGCTGTAATTGTACGTACTTGTAAAGAACTCAAACGTAACAATGGGACGATAATACGATATGATGACAATGCCGCAGTTGTCATTGATCAAGAAGGAAATCCAAAAGGAACTCGAGTTTTTGGGGCGATCCCACGGGAATTGAGACAATTAAACTTTACTAAAATTGTTTCATTAGCTCCTGAGGTATTATAAGACCTAAGTATCGATAGTTAGTATAGGATTAAAAAAATGGTATTGAAATAAAATGAATTAATAGATTGTGTATCACGCATATACCCTTAATAATAAAATATTAATAATTAAATTCATATATTAATATATAATTCGTCTATATCTATATATAAATAAAAGAAAAAGAACATGTTGATTATATCAAAATTTATAGAACAATAAGGAATTTTAACTTATCATGGGGAAAGACACTATTGCTGATATAATAACCTCTATACGAAATGCTGACATGAATAGAAAAGGAACGGTTCGGATAGGATCGACTAACATCACCGAAAGCATTGTTAAAATACTTTTACGCGAGGGTTTTATCGAAAACGTAAGGAAACATCGCGAAAACAACCAATATTTTTTAATTTTAACCCTAAGACATAGACGAAATAAGAAAGAATCCTATAAAACGATTTTAAATTTAAAGAGAATAAGTCGGCCGGGTCTACGAATCTATTCTAACTCTCAACGAATTCCACGAATTTTAGGCGGAATAGGAATTGTAATCCTTTCAACTTCTCAAGGTATAATGACAGACCGAGAAGCTCGACTAAAAAGAATCGGCGGAGAAATTTTGTGTTATATATGGTAATCCTTCTAATATAAAAATATAAAAATTGGATATCCGGAACTTACGATTTGTGAAAAAGGGGGGTTGTGTAATACCATCCCCTGCTAAAAAAGTTTCGGATGTTTTACCTCGACTTAAATTAAAGAAAAAAATGAATTAATGAATTCGTTCTGAATCACTTCCGAACGGCATGGCTCGATTTTTTTAGATACTAAAGATTTGTTTGATTTTAGGTCATGCTTCTGAAAGGATTCGACATATTTTTGTATAGGTATACCTATAGGAGAAAAAAGTAAAAATTTTAGTAAGTTCTTAGGTATTAAGTTAATCAGGGGACAGCCATTTTCTAGGCTCCCTAACAAGGATTCAAATGAGTAAATGGTTTTTTCAATTTCACCATTCCTTTCACGAAGATACAATTCAAGATTCAAAAATATCAAGAAACCTTTTTTCGTCCAACAATAAATATATTCAAAGAATTAAGGAATAACAACTATGAAAATAAGGGCTTCCGTTCGTAAAATTTGTGAAAAGTGTCGACTAATCCGTAGGCGGGGACGAATTATAGTAATTTGTTCCAACCCGAGGCATAAACAAAGACAAGGATAATCTTACTAAAGGAAATAAAGTAAAGGAAAAGCACTTCCAGGGAGCTGGAAAAAAAAAGGTCCGTTTTGACATGAAATGGATATATCCATATATTTCTTGTGAAATGAAAAAATATGGCAAAACCTATATTAAGAATTGGTTCACGTAAAAATACACGTAGTGGTTCACGTAAAAATGTACGTAGAATACCAAAGGGAGTTATTCATGTTCAAGCAAGTTTCAACAATACCATTGTGACCGTTACAGATGTACGGGGTCGGGTGATTTCT